TATCCTAAAGTATAAAATGAAACATTGCTTATGTGTATTCAATTTAAATCACTATCAATTGAACCCTTCTTAACTTCTCATAAGTTAAGTAATAGGTAGGGATGACAGGATTTGAACCCGTGACATTTTGTACCCAAAACAAACGCGCTACCGAGCTGCGCTACATCCCTTTCAATTGGTATACAGTGTCATTGTAGAGAATCCCTGTCTTCTTTTCCACATATTTATTTATTTTATTGCTATATTAACTTGTCACTTCTTCTTTTTTTTAGTCTCATATCATATAATAAGAATCTTATATTAGATACGTAATGAAGAAATAAGAAACCGTAAAAAAAATGAATATTTTTCAGAAATTCTCAGACACAACGGGACTTTTTTTTATAAAAGGAATATTTCCTGAATTGTTGTATATTTCAATCTGCATTATGCATTCTGCGTAGAAATACAAGTGTTACCCATTAACTACAGATATAATATATACATCTGGTCATATATGTAATACTATTAGGTATTACAAATTAGAATAAAATCACAAAAAAAAGCAGGAGGATTTTACATGCGAGATCTAAAAACCTATCTTTCCGTGGCACCGGTAGTAAGTACTCTATGGTTTGGTTCTTTAGCAGGTTTATTGATAGAGATCAATCGTTTATTTCCAGATGCGTTAATATTTCCCTTTTTTTCATTATAGTAATGGAGGCACCAAGAAAATTAGAGCTACAATAAAAAATCTGTGCCTACCCCACCTACTTACTCTTCTTATTTTCTAATGAAAATAAATTAGAAAAGAATAAAACCCGATTTGCCCTAGCGAAACTAGGAACTCCGGGTTCCGGGACCAAAAATGAATTAATTACTAATAGCGTGAGAAAGAAAATTGACTAAATGTGACAACAATATCATAAAAATACAAGATAATTCACTGAAAAATTAAATATTGTACAGCAATTCTAAGTATAGAGTTAGAAATCCTTATATTCCTTATTATTACTATATTGATATATTGCAACGAAATCTTTTATAATTGGATTTCAATTTAGTTCTATTTTTTTCTTTGTTTTTTCTTCGCTTCGAATAGGAAAATGGAAAAATAGACCAGTTAAGTTAATAAAAAACCCAAAGGAGGTTCATGGCCAGGGGTAAAGATGCCCGAGTAACAATTATTTTGGAATGTACCCGTTGTGTTCAAAACCGGGTTAATAAGGACTCAATTGGAATTTCCCAGTATATTACTCAAAAAAATCGCTATAATACGCCTAGTCGATTGGAATTGAAAAAATTCTGTACCTCTTGTTACAAACATACGATTCATGGGGAGATAAAGAACTAGGTCTAACCGACTGCTCGTGTGTCCGGCTTGCTTTCCAAGAAAAAAGAAAAGCCACATATTTAATTATTATATATTAATATTATTTATAGAACAAAAATTATATAGAATTGATCCTATATTTCTATAGAAAATAAACAAGACAAAGAAATACTTTTTGTTAATTCGAAATCATTTTTGCTACGATCAAAATAGAATTAGGATTTTCAGGACAAGGAATAAAAAAACCATGGATAAAACTAAACGGCTCTTTCTTAAAGCTAAGCAATCTTTTCGTAGGCGTTTGCCCCCGATACAATCGGGGGATCGGATTGATTATAGAAATATGAGTTTAATTAGTCGATTTATTACTGAACAAGGAAAAATATTATCTAGGCGAGTGAATAGATTGACCTTAAAACAACAACGATTAATTACTATTGCTATAAAACAAGCTCGTATTTTATCTTTGTTACCTTTTCTTAATAATGAGAAAGAATTTGAAAGAAACGAGTCGACTCCTAGAACTACAGGCCTTAGAATTAAAAATAAATAGGCTTGCTCTTCAATTGAATCAAAAAAAAACTTCAATCCGACTAAAAAAACGAATTGACATTTTGTTCAAAAAAAAAAAGACTTTGGCAATAAATCTTTTTTTATTGAACGTGTTTGTTCAGTATGACGACTTTATAATGATCCTATTATATCCTATTTTACCATACTAATTTCTACTCTACCTTCCCAAATTCACTCAACAGGGAACTTCGCTTAAAACATTACCGGGAATTACTTGTAACCTCTTTATCTTATTTTAAGGTCTTATTGCAAATCATATAAAGACAATTCTTATTTAATATAGCTAGTTGTGCAAGTATTTTACGATTAAGAAGCAACTGTCCTTGGTACAGCTTATGTATTAATCTACTATAACTATTGTATAGTTTACAGGCTCGAATTACTGCATTTATGCGAGTAATCCACAAACGACGAAACTCCCTTTTTTTTCTACTTCTATCTTGATGAGCCGAAACTAAAGCTCTTATTTTCTGTTGAGCAATAGTACGAGAAAGTCTTGAATGAGCCCCTTGAAAACTTGATGCAAATAAACGAATTTTGGTTCTACGTCTTCTAGCTATATATCCTCGTTTAATTCTAGTCATTGAATAAATTAAATGAAATTTTGATGAATAACTAATTAATTTCTTTTCTTTCAGTTATTTCCTTTAGCTTTCCTAGTCTATTAATAACAAAACGGATTCTTCCAGTGTATAAAATAAAAATTCCAACGGCTTTTGCTACTCTAACCTTCCTGGCCACGATTTTTTTTCCAGGCTTCTCACCTCGAAATAAGAATTTGTATTGATACTAGGTATCAAAAAACATACTAAAATAAAGTAGTAAATAGAAAAAAGTATAGTGGTTTCCTTCGTTTCTATGGTTGCTTCTTAACGGCGAGGTCCTCTCTATACACCGGAGCCCCCTCCCTCATTTCATTTAAAAAATACTATTGTTAACTTGTACAGTTCACACTCTTTGGCTCTACCCATCATTATCAAGTAATAGGTCTTTCACAAGGAGACCCACCTATAAAGTAACGGTATTTTATTTAATTATGAAGATTGGCTGAGTAGCTGACCTTGTCAGTCCGTTCTTGCAGGAGTCAAGGGTCTAATTTTTCTACTTTTTAAATAGCATTTCCCTGCTTAATGAATACTATTTGCTATTAATGGGGAATTCTTTTTCATCTTAAATTAGATGTGTAAGTGATTGGGTTTGTACCAATATCAACCATAAATTAATTTGATACCACAATAGAAGGATATGATAGATCCTTTTTTTTGGATATTTTCACTCTTCGTCTAGTAAATGGTCTCCGTATATTCGATCCTATATCACTGTTACTGATCACTTATATTGGATCAATTCTTTTGGACCAGTACACGATCTGAACGCGTCGCACATACACCCTAGTACATGTTCCTCGTCGCTGAGGACATCCCCCAAGAGCGGGGGATTTCGTGACTTTTTTGATTGGCTGGCGTGTGTTTCTAATAAGTTGTTTAATAGTTGGCATATTGAATCCTATACATAATGGGATGGTTTAGATCAATCCTAACCGGATAATTATGAATACTTTTTTATTAATGTAGTTATAGAATATTTAGAATATTGTATTAACCCCGATAAGAAGATAAAAAATAAAATTGCATACTTACGTAAAATCGCTCTTCTTTTTTTTATTCAACTGCTACAAGATCAATAAGTCCATAAGCTTGGGCTTCTGTTGCCGACATAAAAGCATCTCGTTCCATGTCTTCGGAAACAACCCATAAAGATTTTCCCGTTCTTTGTGCATAAACCTTTGTGAGGGTTTCGCGCATCTTCAGTAATTCTTCCACTTCCAGGATAAAATTTCCCAGCGTTGTCTTATAAAAAGAACTAGAGGGTTGATGGATCATTACCCTGATGAAATAACATAATAAATTAGTATTCCATCTCGAAAAAATTATATTACTTATAATAAGATAGAAAAACGATAAAATAGAACAACCGTACAGGCTTCTTTTCCACATTGCATACGGCTCTACAATGGAATTCACTTTTATTCCTTTTTTTTACCTCTTATAATATAAAATATATTGATAAGGTCTATCACATAGGTAAATGATCCAATAACCACCCTTCTTTTTGGTTTTTGGAGTACTTAAAAAATACTACGATGGTTCCGTTGCTTTATATATTTATTTCCTCTGTTATTTAGCAATCCCAAAATTTCTTTTTTTCGTATTCTTTCAGAATAATATATATATTGTTAAGAGTTTTTCGGTGTGAAAACAAAAAAGTTTGTGACGCTGAAATGGGTCTCCTGATATATCAGATAAAATAGGAAATATCCTTTGCCTCATACTACTTTTTCGATACATAAGTTAACGCTTTTGAAAAAAAAAAAAGAATTTCAAATCGAATTCGAAGTGCCATGCTATTATTACTTAATATTTATATTTCATATATCGCGAAGGCATAGTCTTGTCTTCTTTTATTTTTTATCGCAAATCAACTAAAAAACTCATTGGCGCCAAGCGTGAGGGAATGCTATACGTTTGGTAATTTCTCCTCCGACCAGAAGAAAAGATCCCATTGAAGCGGCTAATCCTACGCATATTGTTTGTATGTCTGGTTGCACAAATTGCATAGTATCATAAACAGCTAATCCAGGTATTACCGATCCGCCGGGAGAGTTTATAAACAAATACAAATCCTTGGTATCATCCTCTACACTAAGATATACCATAAGACCAATAAGTTGATTCGAGGCATCGGTATCTACTTCTTGTCCTAAAAAAATAACTCTTTCTCGATAAAGTCGGTTGAGTGGGATAAAATTGTATTCCCTCTGAACCGTACATGCATCTTTTAATGCATACGGTTCAAGACACATCGCAAAAAAAAAGAATCAACGTAGAGATTCTAGTTTTTTTTTATAAAAAAAAAGAATTCACTAAACCTTTCGGACTAACTTATCATTGATGTATTCTTTCATCGGAATGAAATTCCAATCACGATGTAATTTTCTGGTTCCTGGATGGTCTTCTTGAATTCTTTTAGGTTTCTGCTCTACTCCGAGTAAAGATCTGACCGGTTTTGATTTACATATATAGGCCTAATATTCGAATACTACACCTTTTTGCTACAACTTATTCTTTTTTTTTCAACGAAATTTTATTTCATGTCTCCCGCCAAATATTAATTATTCAATGCATTCATCGCATTACTCAATTTATTATTTATTAACAGAGTGAGATCACTTCTGTTTATATTAGAAATTAGAAATCGAAGATTATATAAGAAATATAATTTAGTCGAATATGATATTAACTAAAAATCATAGATATATTACGAATTGGTTTTTTATAAACAGAGCCTGGATTTTTAATTTTATTGTTCGAACCAAAGCAACCATAAATTAGGCTAATTGCTAATATTAATCTGTATATCCCCTAGAAAATAGATTTCATCTTCTTCTAATTTTCTTCGTTGCATTTCCATTTCACGCTCCAAATTTTTGATGATTCAATCAATTTTTCTTGGTCGAAAGAGAGGATATCTCAATCGGGGAAGAGAATGGGGAAATACCATATTTCCAAATAGATCGGACAAGTCGCACTATAGGTCAATCCATGATTCCTCTTCGTCTCCAGGATTTTGAAAAGTTACTTGCGGAACACCAATAGGCATTAAACGAAATAAAAATGAAGTAGTATATCTCACTTTGATGTGAAAGCGTAAAAATGGGTTTATTATCTTAATAATCGTTTCTCTTTTATCCTATTTTATCCCGAGATGAAAATAAAAAAGAAGTTCAGAAAAAAGAAAGACAGAATGAAGAAAGGAAATTTATTACAAATAGGTCTTTTCCTTTGTATGATGCACAAATCTAGATGAAGTTACTCATCTAAAATGCTTTCAACGTCCTACCATTGCGCATTGGTACTTATCGGGTGTAGAATAAATCTGCTTCTTTTTGTTGCTACGAACAAATATTAATCCTTTTATCGAGATAATTCACTAAAAAAGTAAAGTAAGGTATTATAGTATGGTTTTTTTACAGTGCAATAAAGTTAAATAGCGTTTATTTTTAATTGAAAAAAAAGGGGGTTTTTCTATGGGTTTGCCTTGGTATCGTGTTCATACGGTCGTATTGAATGATCCCGGCCGTTTAATTTCTGTCCATATAATGCATACAGCTCTGGTTGCTGGTTGGGCCGGTTCGATGGCTCTCTACGAATTAGCGGTTTTTGACCCTTCTGACCCTGTTCTTGATCCAATGTGGCGACAGGGTATGTTCGTTATACCCTTCATGACTCGTTTAGGAATAACCAATTCGTGGGGTGGTTGGAGTATCACCGGGGGGACTCTCACGAATCCGGGTATTTGGAGTTACGAGGGTGTGGCTGGTGCACATATTGTGTTTTCTGGCTTGTGCTTTTTAGCAGCTATTTGGCATTGGGTGTATTGGGATCTAGAACTCTTTTGTGATGAGCGTACAGGCAAACCCTCTTTGGATTTGCCCAAGATCTTTGGAATTCATTTATTTCTAGCAGGGGTCGCTTGCTTTGGTTTTGGCGCATTTCATGTAACAGGATTGTACGGTCCCGGAATATGGATATCCGATCCTTATGGACTAACGGGAAGGGTACAAGCTGTAAATCCAGTATGGGGTGTGGAAGGTTTTGATCCTTTTGTTCCGGGAGGAATAGCCTCTCATCATATTGCAGCAGGAACTTTGGGCATATTGGCAGGTCTATTCCATCTTAGCGTCCGTCCGCCCCAACGTCTATACAAAGGATTACGCATGGGAAATATTGAAACCGTCCTTTCCAGTAGTATCGCTGCTGTCTTTTTTGCAGCTTTTGTTGTTGCTGGAACTATGTGGTATGGATCAGCAACTACCCCGATTGAATTATTTGGTCCCACTCGTTATCAGTGGGATCAAGGATACTTCCAACAAGAAATATATCGAAAAGTTAGTGCTGGGTTAGTTGAAAATAAAAGTTTATCTGAGGTTTGGTCTAAAATTCCTGAAAAATTAGCTTTTTATGATTACATCGGCAATAATCCGGCAAAGGGGGGATTGTTCAGAGCGGGTTCAATGGATAATGGGGATGGCGTAGCTGTTGGTTGGTTAGGACACCCTATCTTTAGAGATAAAGAAGGGCATGAACTTTTTGTACGCCGTATGCCTACTTTTTTTGAAACATTTCCAGTTGTTTTGGTAGACGGAGACGGAATTGTTCGAGCCGATGTTCCTTTTAGAAGGGCAGAATCGAAATATAGTGTCGAACAAATAGGTGTAACTGTTGAGTTCTATGGTGGTGAGCTCAATGGAGTCAGTTATAGCGATCCTGCTACTGTGAAAAAATATGCTAGACGTGCTCAATTGGGTGAAATTTTTGAATTAGACCGGGCTACTTTAAAATCTGATGGTGTTTTTCGTAGCAGTCCGAGGGGTTGGTTTACTTTTGGACATGCTTCATTTGCTCTGCTCTTCTTCTTCGGACACATTTGGCATGGTGCTAGAACCTTGTTCAGGGATGTTTTTGCTGGTATTGACCCAGATTTGGATGCTCAGGTGGAATTTGGAGCATTCCAAAAACTTGGAGATCCAACTACAAGAAGACAAGTAGTCTGATATAATATATATATTTGTTGTATTTAGTTTTGGAATTTGGTATAGAATACCAAAAAAATCTTGATTTGAATCGCTGTATTTTTTTTTACCCTTGGCCTGCTCTTTCTTTATCAGGGAGACGATCTCAAATAAACAGGTATGGAAGCTATAATTGTAAACCACGATAGAATCTATGGAAGCTTTGGTTTATACATTCCTTTTAGTCTCAACTCTAGGAATCATTTTCTTCGCTATCTTTTTTCGAGAACCGCCTAAAGTTCCAACTAAAAAGACAAAATGATTTTTCTGTATCTAAATTGAAAGTAATGAGCCTTCAATATTGGGAGGCTCATTGCTTCAACTAGTCTCCGTGTTCCTCGAATGGATCTCGTAGTTGTTGAGAGGGTTGCCCAAAAGCAGTATATAAGGCGTACCCAGTAAAACTTACAAGTAAACCCGATATAAAGATGGCAACTAGTGTTGCTGTTTCCATTATTTTAGAGTTTCAAGACCATAAGTGATCCATGCTAAGATCATTTATTTACAACGGAATGGTATACAAAGTCAACAGAACTCAATGAATATAAAATAGGATTTATGGCTACACAAACCGTTGACGGTAGTTCTAGATCTGGTTCAAGACGAACTATTGTAGGAGATTTATTGAAACCTTTGAATTCAGAATATGGTAAAGTGGCTCCTGGGTGGGGAACGACTCCTTTTATGGGTATTGCAATGGCTCTATTTGCGATATTCTTATCCATTATTTTGGAGATTTATAATTCTTCTATTTTACTGGACGGAATTTCAATGAATTAGATTCTATTAACTAGTTTTTCAAGACAAAGTGAAGTATGTAGGTCTCTGATTTTTAGCCCATTCTATATTTGGTAGCTCGACCGTAAAGTTTCTTTGTTTCTTTATTTCCGGAATATGAGTGTGTGACTTGTTATAATGGATCCTATGGATAGTACAGGGAATAGGTCTGTCCTGTCATCTTGCTAGAGATAGTTTTATTTCGTCGGATATTCTCTTCGTATCTGAAGCACGAAATATATAAAATAGATTACAAAGTACAAAGTATTAGAACTATGATTCATACTTAATATTCAGAACTCGTGGCCGGACTTACACATTTTTTTTAGAGTTAGGTTATAAATTGAAAGCTTTTTTCTTTCAAACTCCCGTTTATGCTTATTTTGATCGAAGTCCAAGGGTCTCTTTGGATTTTTAGTCATTATGCCTATTCATTGAATAAATGATGATACAACCGGTTCTTACTCAAGGAATTTCAGGGCTTAGTTTGACCGGGTTTTAGTGACTCATCGTGGTTCTAGTATGAATCTGAGGTTGTAATTGATTAATAGGTCTTAACAAGAAAATTCCTATCACTAATAAATAAAACAATTGTAAAGTTTCATCACGCACAAATAAAAATTACAAAAAAAAATAGGTAATTATAGAAAAGTCAAGAGGCCTGGTCAACATGTAGATGAATGAGCCGACTTGAGGTTTTGGCATTATAACCACAATAAATAACTTTCGGATTTTTATTCGTTCGTATCGTCAGAAAAGAGTGAATCCTATAATTAGACAAGACAGTTTCGAACGCAGATCCGATAGAATCTTGTATTTTGGTCTTTATGTTTGAGCCGTACGAGATTAAATTCTCATATACGGCTCTCAGAGGGGAGTACCGCGGTTTACCTATCTCAATAAAATTTATGATTGGTTCGAAGAACGTCTTGAGATTCAGGCAATTGCTGATGATATAACTAGTAAATATGTTCCTCCCCATGTCAACATATTTTATTGTCTAGGAGGAATTACGCTTACGTGTTTTTTAGTACAAGTAGCTACAGGGTTTGCTATGACTTTTTATTATCGTCCGACAGTTACGGATGCTTTTGCTTCTGTTCAATATATAATGACTGAAGCTAACTTTGGTTGGTTAATCCGATCAGTTCATCGATGGTCGGCAAGTATGATGGTACTAATGATGATCCTCCACGTATTTCGTGTGTATCTCACAGGTGGCTTTAAAAAACCTCGCGAATTGACTTGGGTTACAGGTGTGGTTTTGGCTGTATTGACCGCATCTTTTGGTGTAACTGGTTATTCCTTACCTTGGGACCAAATTGGGTATTGGGCTGTAAAAATTGTAACGGGTGTGCCGGAAGCTATTCCTGTAATAGGATCACCTTTGGTAGAGTTATTGCGCGGAAGTGCTAGTGTGGGACAATCCACGTTGACTCGTTTTTATAGTTTACATACTTTTGTATTACCTCTTCTTACTGCCGTATTTATGTTAATGCACTTCCTAATGATACGTAAGCAAGGTATTTCTGGCCCTTTATAGAAACTATATCATAGTTATTTGTAATCAATCATTCGGGTAGAAAAAATAGTAGTTTATTGCTACAAATATGTATTATTGAAAAGAATAAGACATGTATTTGGATATATATCTTCAACTCTACAAAAATATATAAGTGTATTATTTATTTGACAACTCATAGTTG